TCTTTTCCAAGTGAAATCCCCTAGTATATGAAAGAGTGAAAAAGTGCTTTCGTTGTTGTGGAATAAGAAGCCTTCGTAGCTTAAGGCATGTATTTAATTTATTCGGAGCTATTAGAGCGGGATCCACTTTTTTGGGAATATGAGTCGAAGCAATAACAAGGATATTGCTAGTGGAGCATCTTTCACAATCCCTGGAGAGAGAGTTCACTAATAGACCGAGGGATAAGTCATTCGACGCACGCACAGACAGATCATGAATGTTTGGAATCCAGAGTATGCAAGGGGACATTGCTTTTGCTAATTCGAATGTAAGGGGGATACTAAATCGGTCTAGTAGTAGTCTATCCCTATCCGTAGTTAGCTCATTTAGCAGCTCTATATCATCGATATCAAGGTCATCATCGCTATCGCTATCGTCACTCTCATCAATATCAATATCGTCACTCTCATCAATAGCGTAACTATCATCACTATCACTATAATCACTATAATCACTATAAAGATCGGCAGCGTCACTATCATAAGGATCGATCTCATAAGGAATGTCATCCAGGAACTTGTTCGGAACTACCGTAATGAAAGGAACATAGGAGTTTGTCGCGAGGGATTTGACCAAATAGGATCGTCCAGTTCCTATCGAACCTATCACTAAAATACCCCTAGAGGGGGATAGGGCTAAGCGGAGCGAAAAGGGTTTTCCATGAGATGGGAAATGAAAACGAGTAGCCCCACACGAGGTTTGTGAATAAGTGATTGTCTGAAAATGAGCAAGGAATATCCGTCTTTCTGCTAAACAGGATCTATTGAACTCATAATTCATTAGATCCTTTTGATGAATGTCAACTACGTATCGTAAGTAAATTGATCCCAGTTGTTCAATCATTTGATAACTAGAGTCATTCTTTGATAAACCATCACTATGAGTTAGACTCAATAGCATTTGATCCATCCTTTTTTCTGTCGTTAAGGTGGAGAACTGAACCAAGAATTCTCTTTCTTCATCCTCAATCAAATCACTGTTCGCGACCCAGGATTCTATTTGATCATCAATCCACTCAACGTTCACGTTTTTTCTTATCAATGAATAGATCTCTTTACTTGTACGACTTAGATGTCTCGTATTTCTCGAAAAAGTGATTCGATTGATGGGATTTGGTATGATCCTTAGGAAATCCAGGATACCGATGAGATTGCTATTCCAAAATTTCTTCTTAGAACCTATGGATTTGAACCCATAAGCGGGACCGCCACCCAATAGCATGTTAAAAGCAGAACCCCATATTGCTTCTAGAAAATAGACTAATTGTTCCAGAGCAACTAGAAAGAGATTCTTTAACCAGAAAGAATTCCGCTCAGATGTAGGATACCTATCCAGAAGTTTGCGCAACTCAATCATGTATGATGGAATCATCAAAGATTTGATCTTTTTGAAATCCGTCTGTAACTCACTAGAGGCTCGGGAAACAAAGAGAAGATGTGTACCAACGAGATATCCAGCAACAAGAAGAAGGAAAAGGATGAGGAACTCCCGAGCATTTGATGATCTCAGCCATAGGGGTGACTCATTATTTCGATGAATCATTTCTGCGGACAGAAGAAGATTCTGGAAACACTGACTCGAAATCTCACTGAGAGTCCATTTGGAAAGAATCGCCCACAATTTTGTCTGAAGAATCCACCATGATGTCTCCAGAATATCCTGAAAAATGGATATGTGACTCCGCAATAGGTTTGAAAAAGGATCTAAAAGGGCGAATTTTAGATATTTGAACCCTGTTAAAGTAAAGAACCACGGAATATAGGGTTGGAACAGATTCCATTTTGAGAGATTTGAAAAAGCACGCTCTCGTTGAAGGGTTCTATCCATCTGCCGTTTCTTAACCCTAAGACGCCGGTTTTTCCTCTTTTTGGATTTCTCAGCACATGAAGTGTGAATCAAACCCAGGTTTGAATTGAAATTGAGATACTGCTTCCCTTCGGAATCAAATAGATTCATATCTGAAAGAGGTGGACAATCCGTTCTTTCAAAATGGACTAGTTGTCCCTCTGTTAGAGGTGTTCCAGAAATGTCTGCGATCGAATAAATAGCTATACCAACGAATGGATCGGATCGAATTGGAAAATGGAAAGATTTGTCCAAGTTATACGTTTCGTCACCACTTTGGGGCAAATCGTTAGGTATGAATATCTTAGATACCTGTGACTCGATTGGTGAAATCGTATCTCGCTCCAAAAAAACATGTTTTTTTTTACCGACGCACAAAGAAAATCTTTTGTTGCGAATGAACAAGATATTGAGGAATTGTCCATACGTAAGATCCGAATGCTTGAGAAGGGCCTTTTCCACATAAAAAGGGAATCTTTTGTTACAATAGAACCAGAAGTGATGTGGATTATTCAAGAATCGAAGTCGATTTGCTTTAGAAAAAGAAGATATCAATGAACTTCTATGAAATGCTTTCACAGGATTCAGCCAATTGTCTCGATCGTGGGATATCATTGAGAAATAGGACTCCGTGTTATCAAAGTCTTTCCTCCAATTCTTTCTAGTAGGGAATGAGTCAATCATCCATTTTGTCTTATTGAACAAAAATGGTGATAGTGTGCCTCCATTGATCGAGAATTTCCATTTTTGGGAAGGATCATGATCATCCAATAAGAAGGGTTTCCATTTATTAAAAGGAACGATTTGAACACCTATTGATTCTAACAACTGATTGCAGAGTTGATCATTCGGCCCTTTCAATTCATAGATATAGATGGGGATCTCAGACCCAGGAATGGGGCCGATACTCAAAAAGAAAAAAGGAAGTGACTTCGACAAAAAGGAAAAAAAGAGAAGTGACTTCGACAAAAAGAAGAGAAGTGACTTCGACCAAAAGGGAAGTGAATTCGACAAAAAGAAAGATGCCTTCGACAAAAGGAAACGAGGTGACTTCGTCAAAAAGGGATGTGACTTCGACAGTTTGGCCATAAACTCGGCCCAATCAATCAAATATTGAGTCGGATTCATACGTAATCGATTCAGATGACTACATAATCGATTCAGATGAATACGGAATCGATTCAGATGAATACGGAATCGATCTCGATTCAGATAAATACGGAATCGATTCAGATGAATACGGAATCGATATCGAGATCGATGACTACCTAATCGAGATCGATGATGATGATATCGATCGAACACTACTTGAAATTGAAAACGCCTCTTCGCCTCAGAAATGAAATGTTCCAAATATTCCTGGAAATTGTGGGTCCATTTGTATCTATATGGATTAGGATCCCGATTCATGGATCTCTCGGTTCGAGAACTAAGAAGGTCGGACCCTTTCTTCGGACTTTTTTTCAAATTCGAGAGATGTTGGTTGATCGTATATTTCATTCTAGTTCTATGATTCAGAGTCTCATTTCCTATTGGATCCCCTTTCATTCCATAGTCGAAGTTGCGATCGGAGCGATTCATTACCATTAAAAAGAATCGATTTGCTAAATTTCTTAGGTACCCATAGGTGCTATATTGAATTTGAATCAGATTTCGGATCAATCTATATGGATTGACTGCCTCCATTATGTTGTTGCTAGCAAATACCACTCTTTTTGGTTTTGGATCTTCATAAAAAATAGGAGGTACAACCAATAAAGATTTCTTTTTCGATTCATCCCCGGAGTTGAATCCCTCAGAAAAGGGAAAAAATACCCTATCATAATCATACACCAGATCCGGCTCGGTGATTGATAGAATGAGTAGATCTGCCATTTTTGAAAATCTCTCTTCGGATTCAAAATCGTGGTGTAACGTGGACCCCACCCTGTTCCGGTCATGGAATAGATGAAATAAATCCAAAAATGGATTTTGGGTCAAGAATGAACTCTTATTGGAACTATCCAGATCCGGTTCATCCTTCGGAACCATATCACATCCCGCATCTAATGAAATAGGATGAATTGAGATGGTCTTTTGTAAATACGGAATTATCTTGAATAGATCCACTATTTCTTTCTTTTCCGATCGCCGGGAAGGGACAAAAGAAACATCCTGTTGTTTCTTCAACAATTTAGGATTAGGATCGGACCTCTCAGTAGGATTCGAACCCAGATGAAGTTCTGACCATCTGTCAGAGAAAAAAGAACGAATTGATCTTGTAGAATTCCCAAGAAATTCTTCCATTTCTTCCGGAAGCAGATGACGAATCATCTGCTTCTCACGTTCCGCGAATAGCCGGGACATTGAGGAATCTTCAGAAAGGCTTTTCGGGAATCGGTCTGATTCTAGCTCGGTTCGTTCCGTTTGAAGAAAGGAAGGCTCCCAATCCAAAAGAATAGATCTTTCTTTGAGTTGTTGAATCTCTCTTTGATTGATCAATGTGTGAGATTCCGAATCCTCATTCCTAATGAAATCGAAAGCATCTCTGGATTGATCAGAAGATCCTTTCAATTGGCTAGAATCCGTTACTTGAACGAAACTAGATCTTGTGGAATCATATTGAATATTTGACGATACATTCCGTACCTTGCTAAAAAACCGATCCTTGTTTACCAACCACACATTGTCTAACCAAATCCAATTCTCTCTCGATACCTGCCTCAAAAAATTCGATCCCTGTTGTTTGAAGAAACCCTCCCCTTCCATTGGTCTTTTTTCACGAAAAGCAGGCATGAGATAACAAATCCAGTGTTTCACTAAGATTTCGAATAGCTGTCCCGAATTCAAGTTGATTCTGTTTCGCTTCTTCCTCGGAGAAAGTCCATCAAACCATTCCGAATCGTGGTCTCTGACCATCGGATCATCCGTCGTATAGGATACAAAAAGAAACTCCAGATATTGGATATCTTTCTCTTTGAATGAGATCTCAATTCCAGCTACGGTTTCTTTCGATATCTTACAACTAGAATCACTCTTTTTCCCCATCCGGTTCCTCCACCACCGCGAACCCCAGTTAGATTCAGGCATGATACACTTTTGAGTTATTGGGAGAACCCAAGGACTCCCTTTCGGATCCATGAAACAACTCTCAGAGATCTTTTTCCCTTTTGGAAGATACAGGAGCGAAACAACCAACCGATGGGAAGACCGAAACAATGTATCATTTCTGGGTCCAATGGAATTCATAGGTATAGGAAGAAGCCCCCTCAAATAGAGATTTTTTCTTTCGACCATAGTTTGATGGTGCATACGAGATAGAAGGACCGCTACTAGAATCAGTACTACACCCTTAACCAGTACTACAACTTTGCTCGTGAAAGATCGGTTGCTTGTTGAACCCGAAAGTAGGATACTCCCAATTCGGGGGTCAAAGAGTTTCAGAAAACGTTCTTGGTGGAAAAAAAGGTAAGTGAAAGATCCCACTAAATCGAATTTGGTCCATGAATCTAACAAATACAAATAGCGAAAATTCTTGATTTCTCTCAATATCTCTCTCAATTCGAAGATCCATAATTGGACTTCATACCCTCTCTTCGGTTTTCTTGGCATGGTTATGGTTGGAAATGATTTATTCACGATGTATGATGATCCAAGCATCCATGGCTGAATGGTTAAAGCGCCCAACTCATAATTGGCGAATTCGTAGGTTCAATTCCTACTGGATGCACACCAATGGGATAGATAGGAATGGTTCAGTCTATTGGAACTGGCTCTGTATCATCATCATAGCTGACTTTGTATGCGAAAACGTATATTTATAATATATATATATTATATGGGTTTTCTTGTTTTCAGAATTCTTCTATTTCGATAGAGTTCTATTTCGATAGAGTTCTCTATGAGATTCGTTCGAGTCTGTAGATTCGAATTCGAATCTTAATAGAGAACGAATTGGTGTGGTATATTCATACTATAACATATGAACAGTAAGAACTAGAATTCTTATCAATACTGGAACTCATAGGAAAGAAAGGGGATTTATGGATGGAATCAAATCGGTATTTACAGAAAAAAGTGTTCGGTTATTGGTGGGGAAGAATCAATATACTTCTAATGTTGAGTCAGGATCAACTAGGACAGAAATCAAGCATTGGGTCGAACTCTTCTTTGGGGTTAAGGTAATAGCTATGAATAGTCATCGGCTCCCGGGAAAGGGTCGAAGAATGGGACCTATTATGGGACATACAAGGCATTACAGACGTATGATCATTACGCTTCAACCGGGTTATTATATTCCACTCCTTTTTTTGTAGAAAGAAAAGAGCTTCAATCCAACTATTTAATGAAACGGCGATACATTTATACAAAACTTCTACCCCGAGCACACGCAATGGGGCCGCAGACAGTCGAGTGAAATCCAATCCACGAAAGAATTTGATTTCTGGACAGCGTCATTGTGGGAAAGGGCGGAATGCCAGAGGCATCATTACCGCAAGGCATAGAGGGGGAGGTCATAAGCGTCTATACCGTAAAATAGATTTTCGACGGAATGAAAAAGACATATCTGGGAGAATCGTAACCATAGAATACGACCCTAATCGAAATGCACACATTTGTCTCATACACTATGGGGATGGTGAGAAGAGCTATATTTTACATCCCAGAGGGGCTAGAATTGGAGATACCATTGTTTCGGGTACAGAAGTTCCTATCTCAATGGGAAATGCCCTACCTTTGAGTGCGGTTTGAACCATGGATTTACGTAATTGGAAGTAACCAATCAGGTTTACGACGAAACCTAGAAATCGATCACGGATCCTATTTGAATGCCTCTACGGAATAGACCTCAACAGAAAACTGAAGAGTAACGCTAGCAAGTGATTGAGTTCAGTAATTCCTTATATAAAATTATTGACTCTAGAGATATGGTAATATGGAGAAGACAAAATTGTTTGAAGCACCGACAGAACCAGAAACGCCCTTTGTTTCAAAGAGAAGAGAGGTTATTCACATTTCATTTGATGGTCAGAGGCGAATTGAAAGCTAATCAGTGGTAATTCTACCCCCCGGGGAAAAAGAGAGATGTCTCCTACGTTATCCCTAATATATGAAAGTATTGACGTAATTTCATAGAGTCATTCGATCTGAATGCTACATGAAGAACATAAGCCAGATGACGGAACGGAGAGACCGAGGATGTAAAATATCATCACATGAGTGATTCAGCATATTTGGATTTCTATCTATCCACTCATGTGATACTTCATCATACGATTCATATAGGAACCATCTGTCTAGATATCCTCCTATACATTCAGAAAGCCGTATGCTTTGGAAAGAAGCTTGTACAGTTTGGGAAGGGGTTTTGATTGATCAAAAAGATGAATCTACTTCAACCCATATGCCCTTAGGCACGGCCATACATAATATAGAAATCACACTTGGAAAGGGTGGACAGTTGGCTAGAGCAGCGGGAGCTGGAGCAAAACTGATTGCAAAAGAAGGTAAATCGGCCACATTAAGATTACCATCCGGAGAGGTCCGTTTGATATCCAAAAACTGCTCAGCAACAGTCGGACAAGTAGGTAATGTTGGGGTGATCCAGAAAAGTTTGATGCGTAGAGCCGGATCTAAGCGTTGGCTAGGTAAGCGTCCTGTAGTCAGAGGAGTGGTTATGAACCCTGTAGACCATCCCCATGGGGGTGGCGAAGGAAGGGCTCCCATTGGTAGAAAACACCCCCTAACCCCGTGGGGTTATCCTGCACTTGGAAGAAGAAGTAGAAAACGGAATAAATATAGCGATAGTTTCATTCTTCGTCGACGTACTAAATAGGAAAATCTTGAACATCACATATGTTTCTTCGGCTTTACAAAAGAAAAAAGATAGGAGTAATTAGCTGTGCCACGTTCAAAAAAAAAAAATCCTTTTGTTGCTAATCATTTATTAGGAAAAATTGAAAAACTCAACATGAAGGGGGAAAAAGAAATAATAATAACTTGGTCCCGAGCATCTACCATTATACCCACAATGATCGGACATACAATCGCCATTCATAATGGAAAGGAGCATTTGCCTGTTTATATAACAGAGCGTATGGTAGGCCAAAAATTGGGAGAATTTGCATCTACTCTTAATTTTCGGGAACATACGAGAAACGATAATAAATCTCGTCGTTAATCTGAATTAATAAAGTGAATGTTAGGTGCTCGTTGTTCATTCGTGGGAGGTGAACCTTATGATAAAAAAAGACCAAGGTGTAGAAGTATACACTTTAGGTCAACATATCCGTCTGTCTGCTCACAAAGCGCGAAGAGTCATTGATCAGATTCGTGGACGTTCCTATACAGACACACTTTTGATATTAAAACTCATGCCTTATCGAGCATGTGTACCTATTTTAAAATTGGTTTCTTCTGCAGCAGCCAATGCTAGGCACAATATGCGGTTAAAGACAACAGATTTAATCATTAGTAAAGCCGAAGTCAACAGAGGTACTATCAGAAAAAAGTTAAAACCTCGAGCTCGAGGACATAGTTATCCGATAAAAAGAACCACCTGTCATATAACTATTGTATTGACAGAGATACCGAAAGAGCAAATATGGAAAAAGAAAGAGGACTATGAATATATAGTGAAAGCTATATCGAAAGATCAAATATGGATAAAAAAGAGGGCTATGTATTGTAAAATATATCGAAAGATCAAATATGGATAAAAAAGATGGATAGAGATATATACTAAATATACAGATATAAGAGAGGGATATTTCTAATATGATAGATCGGGACAGACTGAAATTGAAATGGGCTAATAAGGAGAGTGAGGGTGTATGGGACAAAAAATAAATCCACTTGGTTTGAGACTTGGTACAACCCAAAGACATCATTCCCTTTGGTTTGCAAAACCAAAAAATTACTCCAAAGGTCTTCAGGAAGACCAAAAAATACGTGATTGTATCAAGAATTATATACGTGATTGTGTTAAGAACAATGTAAAAGGAAAAAAAAAACCTTCGGATGAGGCAATCATTTCACGTATAGAGATTCAAAAAAGTATCGATGTGATAAAGGTCATAATCTATACGAGCTTCCCAGACTTGCCAAAATTATTAAAAGAGGGGAACCCACAAAGAATCAAAGAATTACAGACTAATGTAGCAAAAGAGTTTCATTTTGTGAATTATAAACTCAACATTGCTATCACAATAATTACAAAGCCTTATGGACAGCCTACTATTCTTGCAGAATACATAGCCAAACAATTAAAAGAAAAAGTTGCATTTCGAAAGGCAATGAAAACCGCGATTGAATTACCCATTAAGGAAGGGAATACAAAAGGAATTCAAGTACAAATTGCAGGCCGTATCGACGGAAAAGAAATTGCACGTGTTGAATGGATCAGAGAAGGTAGGGTTCCGCTACAAACCATTCAAGCTAAAATTGATTATTGTTCATATACAGTTCGAATGGTTTATGGGGTATTAGGCATCAAAATTTGGATATTTGGGGGCGAGGAATAAGGATCTTTTCTTTTGTCTTTTGATTTCTAGTCTATCCAGCGATGGCACACAAAATTAGCAATTCTTTTTTCTTTTTATTCTATAGGATTGAATAAAAATTGGATTGACCCTTTGGTATAATTGCTATGCTTAGTGTGTGACTCGTCGGTTTTTTATTTCATTTAGGTTTCAGTTAGGGTTCAAAAAAAGGGGGGCGGCCCATACCAGAATAAGAGTATGAGCTACTAACTATAGAACTCATAACGATAAATAACTAATAACCAGCTCATTGCTTCGTATTATCTCGATCCAAGATACCAGTCACTGTATGATCGATTGATCATATCGTTGTAGCAACTGAAATCTTTTTACATAAAAGAAAAATCAATCTGATTATAGATTGTGAAAGAAAAGGATTGGATAAATGGACGGGTGATAGAAAGAGAGAACTAAAATATCCATGATATATGATTCCAATATGTATGGTCTATGAATCATCTCAGAAACGGCAGTGTAATAAAGCATCAATACGTAGGAAGAACCTAAAACAAAAAAAAAAAAAAGAGCACCAAGTCAATAAAGGCTGAGGAAATTGACTCAGGAACAACAAATTCAATTAAGAGCTCCATTGCCGAGTTCGGACCTAGCCATTCATCAAGAAGTGATGGGAACGACGGAACCTGTGACTGCAGAAGATTCTATTGAAAACGAATAATTCTACTAATTCATTAGGTGGGATGGCGAAACGCACCGGAAACCAATTCAGTTATTCTGCTAGGTCATGGACTGACCCTTCGGATAAACCAGATCTTGAAAGAGTCAATATTCGCCCGCGAAAGCCTTACGACGTTTTAGGATATTCAATACAAGTCCAAATGAAGATTGGTTATCATATCAAAAAGAAATTCTAAATGAAATTAGATTCTAGATGTCTAGAAATATCTAGACGTTTATTCGTGTATACAATCTATATAATCTTAGATCTAAAAAAAAAAAAGAATCCTATGATTCAGTGTATTATTCATTGAATACCTATCTCTAATATTATTGAATCGTTTCATTCGCGAGGAGCTGGATGAGAAGAAATTCTCATGTCCGGTTCTGCAGTAGAGATGGAATTGTGAAAGAACCATCAACTATAACCCCAAAAGAACCAGATTCCGTAAACAACATAGAGGAAGAATGCGGGGCGTTTCTTATCGAGGCAATCGGATTTGTTTCGGTCGATACGCTCTTCAGGCACTTGAGCCGGCTTGGATCACCTCTCGACAAATAGAAGCCGGACGACGAGCAATGACACGGTATGCGCGTCGTGGTGGAAAAGTATGGGTACGCACATTTCCAGACAAACCTGTTACAAGAAGACCAACAGAAACGCGTATGGGTTCGGGGAAAGGATCTCCCGAATATTGGGTATCCGTCGTGAAACCGGGTCGAATACTTTATGAAATGGTTGGGGTTTCAGAAAAAGTAGCCAGAGAAGCTATTTCAATAGCTGCGTCCAAAATGCCTATACGAACTCAATTCTTTATTGTCGAATAGGGATGTGCAAACAAAGGAAAGGGGTCTTTCTGAGGAAAAACCAACGGGCAATTGGTTTTTTTCTGGCCAAACAATATTTCTTTTTTCCTTTGCCCTTTCTATGGATTGAAAGAAAAGATCAAAAAAAGCTATGATTCAATCTCAAACCCATTTAAATGTCGCAGACAACAGCGGAGCTCGAAAATTGATGTGTATTCGAATCATAGGAGCTACTAATCGTCCATATGCTCGTATTGGTGACATTATTGTTGCTGTAATCAAAGAAGCAGTGCCTCATATGCCGCTAGAAAGATCAGAAGTGATCAGAGCTGTAGTTGTACGTACATGTAAAGAACTCAAACGGGACAATGGCATGATAATACAATATGATGACAATGCTGCAGTTGTCATTGATCAAAAAGGCAATCCAAAAGGAACTCGAGTCTTTGGTGCGATCGCTTGGGAATTGAGACAATTGAATTTTACTAAAATAGTCTCATTAGCCCCTGAGGTATTATAAAAACTCATAGACGAGACCACGATATCTTTAGTGTATCTGAAATAGAATAGATAGTAGATTGTATCTCACGTATATCCCTTAATAATTGATAAAAAAAAAAAAAAGAGCATGTTGATAATAAAAAAAACTCAGAGGTACCAATAATTATAGGTCATCATGGGTAGGGACACTATTGCCGACATAATAACTTCTATACGAAACGCGGAGATGGATAACAAAGAACTGGTTCGAATAGCATCTACTAATATCACCGAAAACATTGTGAAAATACTTCTACGAGAAGGCTTTATCGAAAACGTGAGGAAACACCGAGAAAGGAACACAAATTTCTTAGTTTTAACCCTACCATATAGAAGAAGACATAGAAAAGGGCCATATAGAACTATTTTAAAACGTATCAGCCGACCCGGTGTACGAATCTATTCTAACTATCAACAAATCCCTAAGATTTTAGGAGGTATGGGGCTTGTAATTCTTTCTACTTCTCGAGGTATAATGACAGATCGAGAGGCTCGACTAGAAAGAATCGGGGGAGAAATTTTGTTATATATATGGTAACCTTTTTGATATCCGAATTTGGTCGGTAACTTCCTATTCCTATTTGTGACAAAAAAGCAGACAAATATCACTCCTCCTCCATGAGTTGATACTTCAAAGGGATTACCTGGAATGAAAGAACAAAAATTGATTTATGAAGGTTTAATTACGGAATCACTGCCCAACGGCATGTTCCGGGTTCGTTTAGATAATGAAGATCTGATTCTAGGGTATATTTCAGGAAAGATCCGATGTAGTTTTATACGAATACTACCAGGAGATAGAGTCAAAATCGAAGTAAGTCGTTATGATTCAACCAAGGGGCGTATCATTTATAGACTCAACAACAAAGATTTGAATAACTAGATGACCTTTTCAACATTCACACTACTTTCGCGGGGACTCGCATCTCAAAATTGCAAGAGACTTATTTTCTTCCAAGGAGTCAATTAAGGAATTACAAATATGAAAATAAGGGCCTCCGTTCGTAAAATTTGTCAAAGATGTCGACTGATCCGTAGGCGGGGACGAATTATAGTAATTTGTTCCAACCCGA